ATAACGCTGGCATACACACGAACTGGGCGAACTTTTTGACTTTATCGTTCGCTCACGCGGGAGCTTCCCTCTAAGGCGGAACGCTCCCCTACCTCCTTTATCACTGAGCTTCCCCTGGTTGGTTGTTGGCTACCTGCCCGGACCACCTTTCAGCCCTTCTTTCTATGCTTTATTAGCTTATTTTCTTTCTTTTTTCTACTCGGATCTTTACGGCGAATGGAAGAATCCCCTGCTTGAGAATCCGCGAAAGGCTACCTTCTGAAGATAGCTTTCAGAAGCTAGTCTAATCACTAAAAGCAGACAGAGCGGCGGAAACGGGTGTAGTAGGAAAAGACGGTGCTTCCCTTAAGAGAAGAAGATGAGGGTTAGTGCTAACTAAGGAAAGAAATAGTGAAACACGGGGCAACGAAATATCAGTTGCTCGTGACCTCGAGCCTTGTTCTTTGAAGTATGGATTGACACCGAGTGATTCGATTGCTTTGAAGGAATCGTCTGTCGCACCCACTAGAGTCAGCTAAAGCAGAACTATAACAGTCGGAATAAGAGGTGAAAGAGACCGGGGCAACTGACCCGATGACAGATACTTCCCTATCCAATGAGAGTCTTGAGGCTTTTTACGCACATTCGAACTCTGGAAACCCCAACAAGAGAAATAGACGTAGAAGACCGGGTTGGGGCACGGCGCCTATATTATCATGTTGGAAAGACGCGTACCTATATACGAAGGCAAGCTAGACGATGAAGTAGCTTCAGATGCAAAAGAAAGACGTAGGAAAGGGGCCTAGAGACCTATAGCAGATAGATTCAAGATGTGAACACCGCCATATGAATGAACTCTTCTCTTAAGGGAAGCTCCCGTGCCCCAAGCTATCTATTCAGTTCCCATGTCTGCATTCTTTCTTTGATTTGGAATCCAGTGTACCCGACCCGTATTCTCTAGACTGACCGTCGCACCCTCACCAATTCAAATGAAAGAAAGAGAGGGTTGAACAAATTGTTAAATGAGTTCGCGGGTAAGGAGTTCGACGATTATGATCGAATGCTAGCCTTTATCGGGCTTTACAGAGAGGGAAGGAAGATCATAACTCCCGCTAACCTCATGTCAGCATTAGCAGCGCCTATCGAAATAGAACTCCGCCTCTTCAAGGCTTCTTTCTCTCATCTATCAACAATGGGAACATATGATTTTCTAGGACCTCCCATGAACTGAAAACTTACCCACTCACAGATGAGTATATATCTTTCATATTCTATTAGATTAGAGGACACTACACAATTAGACCTATGGAAAAAAACCTAAGACTCTTTACCCAAACTCAAATGAATATCATAACTATTGGGCTTTCCGACCCGCGACCAACAATGGAATGTAACGACGTAGGGATCCCTATGTAAACATAGTATCTATTTAGATACGCTCGAATCACCCCTTCTAATAATTATAATATAAATAACCCTATTCCGGTCTGGTCCGGTATGGAATGAACAACTAATCATGGAATCGACTCGATCATCAGATTCGAAATGTGAAGTTTAGAACCCCCTACTAATTCTTCGATGGAAGTTAGTAAGAGGGATCTTGCGCTAAGAAATAGACCCAAAAGAAAAAAGGGTATTCTGAGCAATTGCAATAAGAAGGTGGTTCAAAGTCCCTGAGTGATGGTTAGGCAAGAAAGGGCTTGAGTAAGGGTATGTATCATGATAAGTGCAGAATCCAGATTAGTGGATTCGGCTGCGGGAGAATAAAAAAGTGTTGAAGCACCAGGTGCTCCCAACATCTGCACTTCGGACTACTCTCCTTTCTCATGATCTCGAGCTTCTACTAGCATCTTTTTGTATCTTTCATTTCCCCCTCTTTCCAGTGCTAATCTACGCCCCTCCGCAGTACTAGAGTAAACCCTTCTAGATCCGGATTCTTTGACTAAAGACTTCATAGTAGAGGGATACGCTAGGTGCTAGGGGAGTGCAACATATAGATGGAGGGGATGTAACATGAGTCAGAGCTCAAAATGTCTCTCCCGCTGCTCTATCCCCTTATGGCTTATGGAATGGCCTAGTAGATGAGTTGGAACTTTATAGAACTACCTGAAATAGCATTTGCCTTTTCCAAGATTAAGCGCTCGCCTGACAGACCTTTTGGGAATACCCAATAGCTAATGTCGGCATATCTTCATCATCCGGCTGGGCACTAGGATGTGTTCTTTGCCTTTAGCTTGGCACAGGATCTGACGAAGGAGAACTCGATTTTCAAATAAACTGAGCCGAACAACACTCCCTTAAGCTTAAGCCCGAAAGGCATCGCTCCTGGCGCCCAGTGCAGTGATAGTACTTTCTTTCTGGTTTTACTGTTTGAAAGCTTTTCATCTTAATTACCTGTTATCGATGGGAAAGCAACAACATCTTCAAGAGTGTAGCCCACATCGATTTCGAGGGTCGTACCCAGAAAAGAAAAAAGCAATTCTTGTGATTCTGTTGTTGTTGTCGGAAGTTCGCTCTTTGGGCAGTTAGTTCTGTGACCCGAGTGGTTTTATATTAGTTGTATGGTTCCCGGCTCCGAGGTTTGGTACACTCTACCGTTAGGGAGAGGACTAACTAACAGGTGAGATTGGGAGAAGAAGCCGAGATCAGAATATTGTTGGATGACTCTTGTAGTAATAAGCTTTGTGTTGAAAGAAGCGAAAGGGAGATGTGAGGATAGAAATGAGTTCGAATTCGGTATGCTTCGGACAGCAGATAAGAGTGACTGTCCCCTCATCTCTCGTGAAAAGGCTATCCTTCATATCCGGCTTGAAACGTGTCCTTTCAGTCGATATCAAGATGAAAGATTCACCGGGCAAGCAGATTGCTACTGTTGATGTAGCAGCTATTGTCCAAAGATTCGAAACCTTCGTGAAGGCATGTATTCGGCTTTAAGTTACCAGCCCAGAAAGAAAAATACCGCCACATTCCGTTCTTTCTCGTTATTATGCCTGTGATCATTCCTCATCAACAGTTGATGAGAAATGTTGCAGTAAGTAGTGCATGCCCCCTTCATTTCAAGGGAAGAGAGGCCTGGAACAAGAGAGCGTAACAATGAGCAAATGTTGATGTTTTCTCTCCACAACAGCATGATGCTGTGGAGTTTCGACACAAGAAAATCGATTCAGAATGCCCTTCAGTATAGAATGAGATCTCTGAGATGAAATGAAGGTGCGTTGTCAGATCTGATGGTCTTGATCTTGGCATAAAATTGTGTGAGAACAAGATTGTAGAAATGAGGGCCTGGAAACTTCATGCTTAGATTTCATGTGAGATAAGTCCAAGTAACACGAGAATAGTCATACACAATAGTAAGTCATCAAATATTGATAGCCATCTAGAGTAAGGATTTGTTGTTACCAAACATCAACATGTAAAAGCTCAAATGGTTTTACAGTGCTCTTTTCATGAACAGGAAATGGTAGGCGCTTAAACTTGGCCTTTATCCTTGTGAAACTTGGCCAAAGGCCATCCCTTCAACGCGCGATGGATGGATGGTTTTCAGAGGATTGTACTGGTTCAGGAGCGGAATAAGTCTATCTCTTGCCGAAGTTTATGGTTCGGGATGAAGCGGAACTTGTTTTTCTCGGTCATCATAGTTACATGGAGAGTTTATCGAGCTCAGGTACGGGGGACAGTCAGCCACATGTGCTCGACTGTTTATGCAGCCACGGAACTGCAAAATCCCTCGTGAGATATTCCAGTGGAGATCAATCGTGTTGGCCTTCATCAACGCTGGCGATCCGACTGAACGAAGGCGCTTGTGTAGCATAACCTTGGTTGGAGAGCTTTCATTCAATCTATTTTTCCCCGCTCTCAATCCAAAGTGGACTTTTGGGTCAAAGGGATCGAGGATATTTCAATTTATTTCATTTAGGTTGACAGCGGCGGGGTTCGAGCCGAGCAGTTTTAGCTGGTAGAAAGCGGTTAGCGCCTGTCGTAAAGGGAATGAAAAAGAAAGACCTAACAAGCAAGGGACTATCACACTCAACAAAAAACTACTTTCAATAGGCCTAAGGAATTCGATTCGCAGATCAAATCCCATTCGATATTTCCTAAGCATCTCACTGATTATTGAGAACCGCTCTACAACTCGCCCCTTCCCCCGGGCATGTAGGATTGTTGATCAAACCTTGTGAAGGGCGGGGGCCCTATACCATACATCCTGCTGTCTCGGGACGACTGCACATCATAGCAGCACGACCAAATGGAGGTTTTTTATTACTTGTAACAGTTGGTGCGTCAGGTTGGGCGCCTGCACTTGACTATCTGGGCTTTTTCCGTTGCTCGAGGTCGTCTCATTAATCATCTAGAAAATAAGGTAGAATGATAGAAGAATCTATGGGTTCGTTAGGAATCGATAGTCGTTGTCTGGACATAGGAGTCACAGCCGGAAGGGAAGAGCTGTCCCCGAAAGAGCATAAGATATCCTACGCTTAACGCCCTTGTAATACTCCGGCTGTTAAGTTGAGAGCAAGTACCTAGTCGAACGCAAGCCCGGCCCCCGGAGTCAGTCAATGAGACTAGATACCTCTTCTCTTTGTAGTGGGTGAGGTTTTACACCCCATAGCGCCAGGTGCACTTCTTCGTAGAATTCCCAGTATCTCTTACCTGTTCGGGTCATTCCCCAGCAACTTGAACAACTCCCGCCAAAACTAGCGCGATCACTGATAATGCTTCTTGTAACTCCCCACAGCTTCACTATGTTATTAAAGAATAGGCGCGGGAGCGAAGACGGGACAGGAAAGTTATCTTTTCAACCGTTCCAATTTGTCTACTAGAAGGGGGAGAACTTCACCAAGAGGAAATTTCGTGAATTACATCCCTCAACTCTGGAAGAAAAATCTTGCTTGGTCAAGATGTTGGCATACGCGACAAAAGAATCTTCCAAAAGGCTCTGTGACTCTGGGTCAAGGTACAAGGATTTCCCAAACCTCTCTACAACTCGCCCGAATACAACGTGTGAGCAATTTGAGAAAAAATTGAGCCCAATATGCCTACAGGGAATCCAGTACAAGATCGTAGCGAAAATATTGGCATTAACGCAAGGTTATGTTATGCCGGGGCTAATCAGCGAATCCCAGCCTTCCTTGAAGGGCGCCTGATGAATTAGAAGACAAACTTAAAGAAGACACCTTGCTTAAGCTTGACATTGAAAAAGCTTACGACAAGCTAGAGTGGGATTTATTGTTCCAAGTGTTGGATTATGTGGGGTTCCCCCCCAAATGGATTAGATGGGTGCCCGAGTGCTTTACCACAGCTCGTATATCAATCCTAATGGATGGCAGCCCGACGTTGGAATTGACCCGGGGCTCCTTGACGGAGATCCCATGGCACCCTATTTGTGAATATTAGCAATGGAGGCGCTTACTTTGCTCTTGAGACGTGCAGAAGACACTCATCCAAGGTTGGTAAGGGCGTCACTTGCCTACAGCAGATGAACCATTGCTGCTAGTAGGCCGTTGGAATGAGCTCAATCGGAGGAATATGCAACACAACACTACATACATATGTAGGATCTATTTCATGATGTCTCGGGACTCCGTTATAAATAAGTTTTGATTGGCTTAAATGTTCCACTGGATGTGAAGCTGCAGGTTGCTACGGTGCTTGGCTGCCGAATGCAGGAGTTGCCATTTACGTACTTGGGTCTCCCGGTGGTCCTTCCAGACGCTGCCCTTGGGACCCAATAATACAGAAGTTCCAGAAAAGGCTGGCTTCTTGGCGAGGTCAATTCTTATCTCATGGTGAAGTTTGTATGTGTGTTTTTTCAAAAAGAAAAAAGGCGGGAATACCTGTAAGACAACTAGTACGCGGGCTTCCCTCGTGCCTTCTATGAAGTCACTCGGTCGCCGCGCTCCCTTTAGTTTTCCCATTGGGGTCATCTGACTGGCTTTTATTATTAGCTCGTTTTCTTAGCTCGCCTAATTTCGTAGAATGATGTTCGAAATCGCTCATGTTGACCTGAGGGAAGATTTTCTACTTTTCGTAGTTGCCTTGAAACCTATGGATTCGTTTGGCGACTCCATACTGTAGGTAGGAACCTCCATCCAATCTCCTTCGGATGCCCCCACAATTGAATCAACGGTGCGCGTCCTAGTCATCCTGTTAATGAGAGCAACCCTTGAGTACAAAAGGGCCCACCTCGTGCTGACCATACGCCAGAGAGTGGTGGCAGCGACAGAGAGCAACGACTCAGATAGAGGAAGCTAGTCGACAAGCTGAGAAGGCGGCTAGGCGCAGAGCTGATTCCTCTGCTCGGGAGAGGGGAGGACGATAAATCCAGCTTGGAGAAGGATGGACGATGGATGGTTTTCAGAAGTTAGAGCGCAAGAGAGCGAAGCTGGAAAGTAAGGCAGCTGCCCTGGAGAGTAAGGACATCGAGTTGGAACGCCTTCGTGGGGAGCTAAGCCCCTTATTTCAATGTCATGCCAGCCGAGCCAGTAGACGTTTTTTTTAAGGTAAGCTCTTCCTGTTGGAGTGTCTGTTGTAGTTTACTTCTAGTAAGTGTCAGTCCAGTAACAACTAACGTTTTCTTTGCTGTCGGTCCAGCCGAGTTAGTAGAAGTGCCCCTAGCAGACACACATTTTACTTATTTGACTTAAAGGTTTCTTAGTCTGACTAGTTGAAGCCCTAGTACTGTGAGCTTCTCAGCTCGTTATTTTTGCTTAAGAGGCGTTAAATAGAGAGTACGAATACCCCAAGTAGTCCAGATCTTTCCCCCAGACCATATTCCCTAAAGTCGTCTGGTGCCGACGAGTCCCGCTGAGTAAGGACCATACTTTGAAAGAGAGAGACAAAACAATACAAAGTACAATACTGACACACCAATAGAGACAAAGCAAACAGCTATTTTCTCAATGGGCAATATCATAAAAAGTATTTGCATGGGTCTTCGGGATATCTGTTCATATACATCCGTCCACGTACAGAACAATCCTCCTGGAGGTACGGTAGGAGTGTCGCTTATATTCCATGTTTCTGCTCCATAAGACTCATTCTTTATCCTATCTAGCTAATTACTTATCGAGCTAATGAGTTCTCCCCGCCTTTTTAAGATCTCAGTAAGCGGAACAGTATATATCATATAGCTTAAGATAGAGTAGTAAGAGTATTCAAGTATTGAGTCAAGGATATCTGTTAAAGTACTTCTTCAGTATCAGTAATCAAAAAAGTATTATTCAAAAGAATACGATAGCACTAACTCGCTTATTATCAGGGTGCTCTTCACATTCATTCATCAGCCTGCTTCAAAATCCCTTTGCCTTTCTACTAGTATCACAACAAATTCCATTCTTCCCATTCCGGGTAAATTCCTTGGAAAAGACGCGGCCTGATTGCCCAGGTCTGCTTAAGATGCGAGCATACTATATGCCTAAAAGTTTTCTTTTTCTTCAAGGGTTTAGCAAGTTTTGGCTTAAGAATGACTGTACCGGCTGTAGCTAGACTACAGGGATCCTATCCTACTTGGAAGTAGATATGTTCGACAATGGTATCACACGCGAGAGTTCTGTAAAATAGGATAAGTTACTTAAAATAACTTCTATCTTTACTTCCTATTGAAGTGGGCTCATCTCATACTGTTTTTTCATGTGTAAAGCCACCCTGTCTTGTGGTTGTTTAGTTTGCTGAGCTTCTTGTGGATCAATATCATTACCCTTTTCCGCATCATTTACTAAAACAGTGATCTCGTTATTTCCTATTCTAGCAAAACCACCCATCAGAGCCATCGTTAACCATTGTTCCTTGAGTCGTATTCTAAAAATCCCTATATCTACAGCTGTAGCAATAGGAGCATGATTTGGTAATACGCCAATTTGGCCACTATTCGTCGATAAAATGATTTCTTGCACTTCGGAATCCCAAACAATTCGATTGGGCGTTAATACACACAGATTGAAGGTCATTTCTTCAAATTGCTCTCCATTTCTTTATAGCCTTCGTGGTAGCTTCATCGATATTACCTACCAAATAAAAGGCCTGTTCGGGAAGACCATCTAATTCTCCGGAAAGGATCAATTGAAACCCTCTAATGGTTTCGACTAGACCAACATATTTTCCTGGAGAACCGGTAAATACTTCGGCTACAAAAAATGTGATAAGAAACGCTCAATTTTTCGCGCTCTTGCTACGGCCTCTTCGGATAATTCGTCCAATCCAAGAATTGCTATAATGTCCTGAAGTTCTTTATAACGTTGTCAAGTTTGCAACACTCTTTGCGCAGTTTCATAATGTTCCTCGCCGACGATCCGAGGTTGAAGCATGGTTGAAGTTGAATCTAAAGGATCTACTGCTGGATAGATACCTTTGGCAGCTAATCCTCTTTCGAGTACGGTAGTAGTATCTAAATGTGCAAATGTCGTAGCAGGCGGCCAAATCGTCTGCAGGTACATAGACTGGAAGTTATGGACCCTTCTTTCTTTGGTAGAAGTAATTCTTTCTTGTAAAGAGCCCATTTCGGTACTCAGAGTGGGTTGGTAACCGACAGCGGAAGGCATTCTACCCAATAAGGCAGATACTTCGGATCCTGCTTGAACGAAACGGAAGATATTGTCGATAAATAGCAGTACGTCTTGTTCATTAACATCTCGGAAATATTCCGCCATCGTTAGGGCAGTCAAACCAACTCGCATCCGAGCTCCCGTTCGTTCATCTGGCCGTAAACTAAAGCCACTTTTTACGGTTATTGCGCAATATTTTATTCATTAATAACTTTTTGAAGTTTGACTTCTACTACTGATCTAGAGGGGGACTCTTGCTCGATAGTGAATCAGAAGGGTCAGGCTTTCAAAGAGAAGAAGGCTTCCTTGACTTCTTTTTCTTTCTTGCCTGGGCACAGGAATGAACTTGCATTGGCCTTTCAAGACTGACCAAGCGCTTCTTTCCCTGATTTCAAAGAAAGATCTCGATGAATGCCTCTGCGGATTACAAAGATAGATTAAGAAAGCAAACAAACTAAGCGTGAAAGAGAGAGAATCGAATTGTTAGCTTAAAGTAGGAAGAGTTCATTCAATGAATATTCCCCTCACTTCTCTCCAACCAGTCGAGTTACTTCTTGCAGAACCTGCATTCAAGCCCGTTTTGATAGAAATCCGTTCTGTACTTCCCCAGAGCCAGAGGGGCATGAGGAGTAAGGACCATCTCTGAATGAATAAGAGGCCCAACCGCCATATTTCACTTCCCTTAGTCTCTTTCCTGTTGAAGCGCCGCTATTACCTTAGAAGCGTCTGTCTCATGCTTCTATTTATTCTAGCAAGCAAGTGAAAGCTCAGAGAATCTGCAAATAGTTCAGCTAGCCACGTTTGTGACGAACCCAGGATTTTAGGCGAGATGGTTAGTGCGGGATATTCAGAACAGTGATGGAGTGTGTTTGGAGGCGTCAATTCCGGGGAACCTCCGACCCGTCCTCTGCCCAAACCAGGCTACAGAAGAAACAAAAGGAAGAATCAGAAACTCGAATCCAAAAGAAGAAATCAAAACAAAGAGAAACCCCTTCGTTCTTGCGATGCACTACACTTGGAACGAGGCCACATTCAGATAACAACACTAACGTGCCTCGTGCATGAACAGTACAAAAAAAACCCCTACGATATGATAACCTATCTCTAAGCTGCAGCCTTTCCTTTCTGTCAAGCCATCCATCCACCGGCTCTCCTCGTCAGTTCTTTTGTTTGGTGGGCTGGAGTGATAAGGGTTTGGGCGGTTCTAGAATAGAATCCGAATAGGTTGCAAGAATGAGGTCTATCTGCCATCAACTTGTTGTAAAGTCATCGAATTCGATAATTCTAAGTTCTTCTAGGTGTTCTTTTATACTCGCGTAACTGTTGCAATGCCCCGGATACGTTTGCTAGTTTCTTCTGTTTAAACATCTTATGAGCTGAGAATAAAACACATGGTGAATCCCCAGCAGGCAGGCATCGAGTCCTCTACAGCATCGTGAACCTGGTGCTGCATGCAACTTAACTGCCCCATTTTTCAAATCCTTAGTAGTTCAGGTGAGAGGGCACCTATATCATAGCTGCTGTTACTTTGCCGGCCTTCCCTTCTCCGGTTTATTACTTCCTCGAGCCGACAATGTGGCTGAACCGTTCCATTATCGCCCTCTTTCCTTTCTACTTATTTCATCGACACGACACTGATTGTCACTTCAGATGATTCTATGCCAGAGTGAGATATAACTACAATTTTCCTTTCCCACATTCCCAGAGTATTGAATTCCTTGAAGTCCAGCCTAGGTATTAGGGCCACTCCATAGACAGTACGTAATTCTGAATCCGGATATGCAAGAATAAGGATTCGAACTGATGTACCAAAAACCCGTTCGATACCATACATTATCGACCTGGGCGTACGCTCCTAGTTCGGATGCTTCCTCCTGGTTCTGAAATAGCTCAGGATCATATTTTATTCCCGGGTTAAAATTATCCTTGTTGAGGCGCTATGTTAATAGCCCTTCTTCTGCGAACTCTTCTGCTGCAGCAGATTCCATTCATTTCGATCCTTTAGATCCGATGCAACAAGATCAGCTCTTTCTCTGGCTCCAGAATAGTCGATAAAGTTGATGCCCGCCCTTCTTGCCTTAAACTAAGTGGATCCCCGGGGGGGTGTTCCCGAACTCTATTATGACGTACTAGGTTGCCATCTAGGTCTCGGTCGGGGTGATTTCTTCTGGTCTCATTCTTCCCTTGATTCACGATCCTTGCAGCTGAATGAATCCCCCGGGACCTGAACCGGTGCTTTTATACAGCTTCTTCTACTTTGATTTGAATAGGCTCCTCCACTTCTTGAATGGATAAACGAAACCTTTCCAATCCAAGCCCGCGGAAGAACTGATCGCTTTCTACACAATAATAAAATCGTTATCTACCTTTATGTTTTCTTTCTGTGAGAATGCCGTAGGACTCCAGGCCGTTAAGGTGGAATCCGATGGACTCAAGAGATGCCTTAAAGCATTTAGCTTGGATCATTCGACGCCGAGTGAAACGGTTCGTACTATGTTCAATCTTCGGTTTTTTCCTCTTCCCCGAATCAATAGAGAACCTTTTCTTCTGTATGAATCGATCTTATTCCATTCCAATTCCTTCCCGATACCGGGAATTGGATCCCAAATTGACGGGTTAGTGTGAGCTTATCCATGCAGTTATGCACTCTTCGAATAGGAATCCGTTTTCTGAAAGATCCTGGCTTTCGTACTTTGGTGGGTCTCCGAGATCTTTTCGATGACCTATGTTGTGTTGAAGGGATATCTATCTAATCCGATCGATTGCGTAAATCCTGCGATAGCAACGGGAAAGTATACAGAAAAGACAGTTCTTTTCTATTCGATTAGTATTAGTTAATCGGCTTAGTGAATCCTTTCTTTCGTGATTAACTGTTGGCACCAGTCCTACATTTTATCTCTGTGGGCCGAGTAGAAAAGGGGCTCGGCGTGTACATGAGAGAAGGGCGTTAAGCATAAAATCAATTATGGCTATCTATTAAAAGAATTTAGCATTGAGTCCTGCTTCAACGAAAGAAGACAGAGGGTTCGAAGAAGATCCGGAGTGCCGCTTACCCACACAGCAAGCTTAGTCGGTAAGTTGGGAAGCTCCTTATCGCGTAGCTTACTCAAAACACAAGCTCGTTGAGACCCGTAAAATGGAGATTGTTACTTTGGTTACTTAGTAAAGAGCATCGGATTTCATAGGCTATCATAAGAACTTATGTAAGAGATGTAACATCAGTGCCAACTAAGAAGGATTTCCCTGCGGGAAACGCAATGGCTTAATAAAAGGATGAAAAATGGGCTTCTCTTAAGCCCCATACTAGATGACCCGGAACTGGATGTACTCGTACTAGACAGAAAGTGATTACCCCTTCCTACGTTGTATTATAAACTTCCATTAAGAAGAAAACAACTAGAAAGTACTCCGAATAGCGTAGATGGAACATAAACATTACAGTAGGTAAATCCCAAATCAATGGGAAGCCCTATCCAGGCAGTGAAGTCTACCTATTCTAATCCTAGAGTGAATCTACTTGGGATACGTAAGAGATAGTTCAATACTTGTAACGGCCCGCTTATGTTAGTATTCTTCAAAATCATACGCCTGCAAAAAAGCCTATTTTAGTAGTCCACCATGGCGTCAACTGTGTAAACAGTTTGGCGTGGGTGTGAGAACCCACTGTCTGATCATCCGAGAGGTGAGACGGCAGCTAGGAGGCAGTCTAAGGGAACTGGAAAGGGCGTGTGTGTCCTAACCTTTCATCAAAGACCCACCTCCGTTATACTCAACAACTTAAGAACTTGCTGAGTATTCGCTCAGTCTCAACTGAGTGCCCTCCTATGCTTTCGACAAGATCGATCGCAAGTAGGCGAGGGCGTATGATTCTGTCTTTCTTGTACCAAGTTATTAATTTACCATGATAATATGCAAACTAGATTACTTAGGTACGGTCAGACGGTCGTCATCCGCTGGCAGCGTGTCTTGGAAGACACGTGGATCTTCAAGGGTTTCCTGAATTTAATAAGGTAATCCTTGGGATCTTCTCAGGCTTCAGTAAAGAGTTGTGTATCTCAGTTCATCTTTTCTCAAAGGAGATTAGAGTCCTGCGGAAGAGGTCTCTCGAGCCTGTGGCATTATACTGCAAATATTGTGCTGCTGCGGTTGCTTACGCTGACCAGGGTCCTCAACCGTTCCAGGTCTCTCTGCCCCGTTCTGGGTATCCTAGAATAATTCCGGCATTTCATAGAAAGATTATATACCGGAAGGATGAGAGGGTGGATGGAATGCCAGATCGACGTTAGGGAGCGAGTAAAAGAAAGGAGGCCAAGCCAGTGCATCAAATTTAGGCGCAAAGGTAAAAATCATGTGGAATCAGCCAATGCTGGAAAGACTTGCAAAATAGTGGTCGTATCTTTGGACGACTAGGCTTTTCTTTCTGAATCAGATTCACTGGAGCTGCCAACCACACTACCATATGATGTGATTGATTGTGTGAACAAAGGCCACCGACGTAGCGTTCATCATAGCAATAATCAACATCGCAGAACCTTTTAACCTGGACTCCTTCTCTCTTGATTAAACGGTCGGTAAAGGAGAATTTCCATCAACCAATCATGGTACAGGCCCTCTTATTTCAAAAGAATGGCCTATGGCAAAGATCCTTCTCTTCCCCCCACCCTCTTTCTTCCACTATTCCAATCCTACTGAAATGAATAGTCAATTCTGGATGGGAAGGCGCGTTCTTCCTAAGCGTTTAAGGCTTTCCTTTTTGGCGGGAAGAAGGAAGGGGTTTGAAGGCAGAGCAAGATTACCCGTTTTTATCAAGCACTCCGTTCCCAGTCATATGCTCGGGATAGCTTTTCGGCGTTGATACCATCAATATCCCGCTCGTATCTATCTGCTTCACTCAGCTCAGGATATGTTGCGACCAGCTTCGCGCTGCATACTAAAGACCTCCTTTAGCTTGGTTATGGGACTAGAGCGAGCTGGCTTGGAACCCAACTGGATGTTGTTGCTCTACTTTATCTTCTAACGGGGTAGCCAGCCCCAACCAGTCTTGAACCCGATGTTAGAGTGAAGCATTCGACAGAAAGAAAACATAAGAAAAGAGAGAGCAACGTGTTCATGTGTGGCATAGCTGCGAATGTGGGAGAGCAGATCTTGAGCTTGCTTGGAGCAGGTTGTCCTCAGGTTAGGTATCTTGGTGTGCCACCTCAAAGGATCCGACTGCAGAGCTCTAGTGGACAGAATCATTGCCAGAGCGAAGAGTTCAACTTGTAGAGCCTTTTCTTATGCTGGAAGATTACAACTGGTGAAGACTATTCTATTTGCCATCCAATCCAGGAGATCGACGTAGTTGAGGGTCTTCACTATTTATCCTTCCCAAGGCAGTGATCAAGCGGAAATAGCAACATAGACGAACTGGTCAATCGATGATGAGTGCCCTCCACACGAGCAACTACCCAATACTCAGAAAACAGCCAGGAAGTGACCAAGCAACTCCAAATGTTTAACCCCTATCTAACCAACTGCCGATGAACTAATCAACAACCGAACGAGACTGAATCCAAGCGAGTAAATAAACGAGTCAGGGGTTTGTAAAGAGCAAAGGCGCTATGTTAATTGCCCTACCCGAAATAGGAGTCTTGGCTTATGAGTTTGAGCTGGAAGACGACGAATCGTTGAAAGAAGGCAGGAAGAGGCAACATAGCCCGGAAGCGGTTCAGAAATGGGAGAAAGCGTCAAGCCTGAGAGTGAGAGCTAGTATCAAGGAGAAGAACAAAAGCATTAACGGATAGGGGGCTAGTTATCAAGCAATACCATCAAGTACTATAGGCAAGCAGTTTATAGGATTATGACTGGCGTAGGGCAATGAAGTCAGTAAGCAAGGCAGTTTGAAAGCAGAAGCCAGAAGGAGCTAGGAATTCACAACATCCAAAGTAGGGGTTTCTTTGGGAGTTCTCTTATATGCAGTGGGTGCCCTTTTAAAGCCTTTACATCAGTCCCCCTTTTGTTGTTGAAAAGTCAGCCAGCTCTCTATCTTGTTAAGCCAAAGAAAGAGGAGAATGAAAGCAGAGCTTGCTTGTACCTATGTATAAGATAATCAGTAGGTTGCCTAGCCTTAAGGATGTAGTTGACTAGGCATAACCAATAGAACTATCCATCAAGAGTCGTTTTCATTCCAATTGCTGCAGTCTAAAGAGTCAATCCCCTTACCATCAGTTTAAGATAGAGTGTAAGCTCGAGTTTGATTACATTCATTTCTAGTTCAAAGGGCCCTTTCAACTGCTATTTCATTTCCTTTCTTTTATTTTAGATGTAAACTAGCTCGCTTACTTTCACTCAACAGCCTAGCTCTAACAAGCCAACTCTCTTTCTAGTTTCGAAACCCTGCTTTAGCTCACCACTCAACTCATGCTTCTCTTCGACTCCTCACCCGCATTGCCTGATGAGGGCTCGAGTAAGAGCAAATCAGCTAAATCACAGGAATCTTCCTCAGTTCAATTGAGTTCAAGCAGGAACGCGAATGTCTACGAGAGGTTTTCGCAGGACATAAACACCAGATAGTGAGTCTTCTACCTCAGTGCATTTATTCTTCAACTCATATGGATTCCATTCCTTGAAAGCCAGTCAGTACACAGAGGCGATGGTGTACCGGGGATAAGTGAAGTAATTTCCTTCATAAAATCCGACAGCTTTTTCAAAAAATAACATTTTGTTACGACTGTTGCTCTTCAGCAGAAGACCAACGAGAGAACTGATTATTGCAACCCATGTTTCATTGTGATGAGCACACCTTCTCCCTAGAAGAGTAACGTACCGAGTAGCACCGGTTTCAAGATCACAATAATGTCTGCCAACTTCGTTGGGTACGAATGTCATGTTCAAAGCAGGTTTCTCCATGGTCACTGACGAGCTCAATCTTCCTTTCTCTTTTCCGTCAACAGGGACCAAAGGCGCTATGAACATAGCCCACGATATGCCGCTAAGATAGTGGGTTATGCAGTATCTTCATGCTCAGGGAGAGCAGTGGTCCCAAGGTGCAACTCACACTAATGAGTCGAGTCATTTTGGCATTCTTTTTTCTTTTCTTAGCTGATTCCTCTCAATTCCATTTTCCATGTTGCACTAAGTTACTTACGGATGTATGCATGCAGTCCGGGAACACTTTGGGGTGAACACCCATCCAAACAAGTAGGGTCAATAGTTCAGCATTTAGGCCGTAACATTTAGCAACAAAAAAAAGATTGAACCGTGCTCTCCGAACCAAGCTAGATAGTCTCCGATCACTAGGCTCACCAACCAACCTGGACTTGATTTGAGATTATTCCTTTCCTGCCGGATAGCAAAACAAACCATAAGGCGCGTTGAACATTGCCATGAGTTACCCTATAACATAAGCGCTCTTGGGTGGAGTGGGCCATCATTCGCCAGGTCTTTGGGTGCCCGTCGTACCACGTGGTTGGTGCACTAGGCTGATCCGAGACTCTACTTTTCGCATCCAACCCGGCCTGGTCTGCCAGCTCGACGTGGGTCTACGTCCGGTCGTGCGTGGTATGTTCGCGATTCGTACAAATGGAACGCATCGCGTACTAACACTTTCCTTTTTTGGGATTCCGGAGCCCAATCTCGTATTTTATGGTCGGCGTGGCGATAGGCTTTGCTTCTACGACTGCCTTCCCAGCCGTTGAAAACACTAAGGAAGAATGGGTTGGGGCGCTTGTGCGGGGATGCGATTTGCCAAGCTGGGGCAAACAAGTCCGACCCTACCGGATTAGGGCAATTGAGTTAGCGCCTCTCCGGAGACCGGGGAAAGAAAGAGCTGTGCTATTGACCGACCCCTTTTTATCATTTTCTTTGAAGTGGGGAGAATGAAATGCCTAAAATAAATAGGGGAAGGGTTCCACTTTTTTTGTTGTTGGGCTGCTCGCCTTCATTACATCCATCCAAAGGCGTTCGGGTCTTACACCTACCTTAAACGATTAGATGACCTAAAATAAAATTGAAGTAGCGCCATCGTCGCCTTTTGAAGCGCCAGTAGTTGTAGCTGTGGGTAGGGCTTTCGTTCAACTCAACTCGCTCCGAATTCCGATCTATATCGGGTGGTACTTTGACTCGCTTCATTTCATGTAGCTCGTTGGGTCGATGAAATGGAGATCTTCCGGTCTGAATTCAGGCACGGCCGTCTGCTGCTACGAAAAAAGTTCTGCCCCGGAAAGTAAGCAACTTCTATTAGCGCCGGACCTTGAGATCGTGTCATGTGCAACGTCCATCAATGATGGTTCAAACATGTTCATTGATTTAGACTCCTTCCCCCAACTCAACTACGAAAAAGAGAGGTGCTTCTTTGCCCAAACCAAGAACGGAAACGGAAGCCTTTCTCAATTGAATCGACCCATTCTCTCAACAATAAAGCTCGCCCTCGAGCGGGGGGTCTTTCCCTGTTGTTCTGTTCCCGCCACGAGAAGCGCAGAAGAGGCCGAGGATCCCTTTTCTAGTTTGTCTCGGTAGGGAACTGTACGATCTTTTACCCTATTGTATTGAATAAAAAAAAAGGCGCTATGTTAATATTCATCGACCCTATTGTTTGATCCAATATTGACCGGGGACGAGCCCGGACTTCCATAGGTCCTTGGTTTGACCTCCCGTAGTGGTCCTTGCTTTTAAGAAAACGCAGCGGGGCCAATTTATCGTACCGTACTTGCGACGTGTGCCCCCCTTTCTTCTAGTGCCACGCCCGGTTCACTGGGCTGTTGGCCTACCAAGCACTTGCCCCTGCTTTTAACAAAAGCGGGCGGAGCGCTCGTTATCCTTACTTTGCTCTCTGCTGGAGCCCTCCCATTGCTCTAGCAATAAGCTATGGCAGCTCCAGCTCGCAACCACAGGGGCCTGCCTTGCGAGGCGCTATGGTTTTGCCGTAGAAGCAGGATGGATGGTTTGAAGACGCTCGACTGCAAGGAGAGGGCGCCAACGTACGGGAGGTTTGAAGGTTAGGGGTTCTTTCGCTTTTGCCAGATATAGAGAGATACTACAAGTCCTCCGTCCCAGATTCCATCGCCGCGGCCATCTGGTTCACCGGTACTACCAAAAAGTCTCATGCTTACGTTAACTCTTACTGATGGTTTTATTATCTGGACCACGAAGACCCCAGTCGTGCTTCTGGTTTCCATTCCCATCAGAATATTGAATTGAATCCATCCTCGTGCTCTGCCATAAGAACTTGGAGTCCGTATCATGGTTCAGATAAGGTAAGGCTGTGATTCTTGCTAAAAAAAAAAAGACCAAACGCGTTCGAGTTATTGGCTCGTCCAACCCGGCAGCATTCATGAGTAGCTCGTTCAACTGTCCCTCGGAGACAGGGTCGAGAAGTATCATCCGCCCCCTATCTTTCTTTCTATCGTTCCGATACGGCTCAGCGGTAAGCGCCTAGCGCGAGCTTTTATTAGTTTGGTAAATAAAGGCTCCCTAAAGAAAAGAGTAAAGAAATGGATAAAGGGGGGGGGCTTCTGCAACGGGCTATGCCACCCAAACCAACTGAGGGAAGTCGCATCCGCCCCATCGCAAGCACCTACAATGTCATGATCACATTGCTCCCTTGTTTTTTTGGTAGTTTAACGGACGGTCGCCCCTCCAACAAGAAAAGGTAACAATATGGAAACTTCTCTGCCATTTGGATCGGAGAATTTATGGAGGAAATCGGGTTTGAAATTCCCAGAAACCGCACGATTATATAGCCAAAGGGAATAGGCCGCGCCTAAAATCATCCCAAGCGCAGCTAATGTCGCTACTAAGCTATTTCTTTGGAAAGCTCCTACTAAGATGATAAATTCCCCGATAAAACTGCTAGTACCAGGTGAACTCATATTGGCCAAAGTGGAAGAGAAGAAAATGGTAGGGAGATTCGGCATGGTGCTCACTGAACCTCCGTAATATCTAACAAGTCGAGTCTTATGTCGGTCATATAGAACACCAACACATAGAAAAAGGGCTGAAGAAACCAGTCCATGACCTGACATCGGTAGAATGCTACCTCCAATTCCCTGTATGTTCGATAGAGCCAAAGATTCCCCCCACTGATCGGAGTACGCCGATTACCCCCCGAACCGTACAAGATAGTTACCACCTATCATACGGCTTTCTAACAACACTCCTTTTTTTTCTGGTCGTTCCGCTCTGTCGATCGATGGTAGTATACTCTAACCCCCCACAAATATGTAAATAAAGGTTCCTGCTTCCTACCCATAGTTAGCATGTATCTCCCCGGGTCATACTTGATTGAGTATCACATCGTAGACCCCCACCCCAACTCTATCTTCCAACTCAGTGAATCGGAACATAGTGCATAGGTACTCTTCGATGCAGCGGGGACGAGACGACGTGACATACTACGATCACGTACAGAAGCCCTTCGTCTCGGCAATATGGAACCTCTCAACAGCTCCCGTTCTGCGGCGTGGTGGCAGGACCGCTAGGGGGGGGTGTAGATAGGTTAAATATCTGCAGAGGTCATGCAAATAAATAGGCCCCTTCCCTTCTATTTTTTCTACTCGCTCGGCTCTCGCTGAACAATATTGAATGTAGCTCGCTTCACCGCTATTAACATAGCTCGTTGGGTCGATGATGGATGGTTTTCAGAGAAGGCGCTTTCCGATCTACGGTCCCTCGCTCGGAGCGAAGGGTTAGGCAGGTAGTATGGGCCCTCTGACTTCCAGCTATGTGCTGTGTGGCTCCCGCGAAGCGAATGAAGGGAAGCTCGAAGAGCTTACGGGTGAGCTTACTCTCAGCCTCTTTGATTGGTAGGCTCGAGAGACCTCCCTACAACAGATTCCATTCAACAGGCTAATTTGATCTTGTCGTGACGGTTAGGGCGACTACTATAGGCTAGCAACTTATAGCTTATATAGTGGCCCTTCCACTTTTGCGTACTTTTGTATTGGTACTGAATGAACATATCAAACAAAGGCGATCATATCATGCCATTTTATATGTATAGAGAGATCCCTTAGATATAGAGATAGATCATCGATAGACTTCCATTGATTCTTAGTTCGGGCTCGTCGATCCAAATGAATCATTCTTCTGGTCTCTCTTCAATCTCCGCCCCGAAACTGACCCACGGCACAGCGCTTCGCTAAGGGAAGGCAACGAAGTTAAGTTCATCAGACCGCAGCGGAGTGGAGCAGCCGCGACACGACCTTACCGACGCTGGATCTCGCTGGTGCCACCTAAACGGTAGGTAGGCTAGGATGTGTGACGTTTGGAGTTGTCGTTCGTGCACCTGTCCCCACCCAATGGAAGAATGAGTGATATTTTCCCCTGCATATCATGGCCTTACCACTCGGTCCCCGCTGGCCTGCGGGGGATTCGGTATAGCAGCTCATGTTCGTTTGCGCTGCGCGTTCCCGCTGGACTGAACACATCAACGCTGTAGGAAGTATGGTTCCGAAAGTGACTTCGATTCGCTAGTTCAGGCTCAACTCCTCGCTTTACGTTAACGGACCTACACCTACAGGTCGGGCCGGGGCTCTACGCTCTTTCTTTCTGTGTGGGACCGTTTAGACTCGCTTCAAGTATTACGCTCGGCAATTCCCCTCTCCTCTCCCTATGGTCGAGATCTTCAAACAAACCTTAGTCTTGATAGATTCCCTGTCTATCTCTTTCGAGATATCAGAAGTTGGCTATCTATCAATCGATTTTCAAATCAATAGCACGTTCATATCGCTTTTCGTTCATTGTAGCCGCCAACATAAAAAAAAAGCAGGCAAAGCAGCTAGAAGCACTCGCTTCACGCCCTTGGCATTCTTATTCACGGATGAATTGGGAAAGACAACAGATTCGATATTCTATTCTTACTTTCGTAGAGCCGGTGCTGCTGTTGCCTGCGCGTAGGGCCGCCCTCCACTCCCGTCCCGTGGCGCTAAGGGGCTTGGGCAATTAACATCACGCCTCGAATCCAGCTTTTTTTGCGACATGCTATGTTTTCTCCCCCATTGCTAGTAGGTTGATGGGTCGCACGCCCGGCACACATGTTTTGGCCTTGTGTGTCCATAACTAAAAATAGGTGACCTAACGGCCGCCGCCCGACTAAACATACCAATAGTCACCAGATTCATATGAGCTACTGAGGAGTAAGCTATGATCTTCTTAAGATCGATCTGTCTTAAAGTGGTCGAGGAAGTATATATTATAGCAATCGCGCTTGGAGTATAAATGAAAGGAGTGGAACAAAGTGTCGCTTCGGGAAACATGGGTATTGAAAATCTTAAAAACCCGTAGGTTCCCAATTTTAAAGGAATTCCTGCCAAGATGACGGATCCTGCCGTAGGTGCCTCTACATGAGCCTCGGGTAACCAAATATGAACTGGTACCATAGGCACTTTGACGGCGAAAGAGGCGAAAGAAGCAATCCATAGAAAGATTTGGCGCCGCTCACTAAATTCTGTGGTTAATGAAATTTGTAAATCGGTTGTTCCTGTTTGGAAAAGAATCAACAGAATAGCTAATAGCATAAAAACAGATCCAAGTAAAGTATAAAGGAAAAACTGATATGCTGCCTTGATCTTTCTTTGTCTCGAACCCCATACCCCTATAATAATGGTAGAGTAAAGGGTGGCCCAAAAGCAGAATTGACCGGTTGCGGTTGGTCGAAGCTCCAGTAGGTAGCCACTCCCTTCTCAGAGAACCGTACGTGAGACTTCCGCCTCATACGGCTCCGTCCCGAGCTTCCGTCGTCGGCCTTGGCACCACTATAGTTGCATGTATTTGAGGCCTGGACTCTCGAATCTTTTGCTTCTCGGGTGGCGAACAATGGTGCTTGCGTTGCAGTAGATGCTCGCCCGAAAGAACCGATCACTAGCTAGCCGGACTAGTGGGGCCCTATCTGGAGACATACTGAAAACCATGCCTTTCGCGTCTTCCAAATCAAAAGAAAAAGGGGTCGATGGTTTTGAGATGGAGTGCGGCCTGTAGAGCACATACATGTAAGGCACAGTCAGTCGGGTTGCTCGGATCTCTCTCTTGATATAGATAGAGAGAGGTGTGAAAGGAATAGCCGTGTTGGCTGCCCCTCGGCGCCTTTACGCTACGACTACTGTGAGCGGTTAAAATTCAAATTGGTTTGATCTTTCCCAATCATTCTGGACGGAACTTGTACGCAACACTTTTTTTAGACTCTTTCTACTCGACTAGACTACACTATGTTTCATCTCGTTCCATCCCGTTCTCAAATACTCGCTTCTTCGCTCGCTTCAAGTATTACGCTCGGCAATTCCCCTCTCCTCTCCCTATGGCGCAATTAGCCCTAACTTTTTGAGACTCGCTCCACAGTTCAGAACTCTTTGATTATCTTCATCTTAAGGACAGGACCCTATTATATTCTCGAACCCTCTGCCGAACTCCCCGCATTTCCTTTTTTTGAAGGATGGATGGAATTCTTCAAACCAGGAACCCTGCTGCCAACATTCTTCGGAACTCTACTGAACGGGTCGATCCTCCCCCGTGTTTGTTTTAGCAACAACTCTCAATCTCAACTGAAAACCATGCAGCCTCACCAAACCAAGAAAGAGCTCGCCGGCGACGACAGAGGAAAGAACCCGCCTGCTGTAGCGGGGCGGGTTTTTCTTTCACAATAAGACCTGGACGATTATCCCTACCCTCGGTAGCTTACGAGTTTACGTCCATCCCTGGTCGGGTACTGTTTCCTTTCGAAAAACCATCGACCCTTGTAGCCGTTACCCGAATTCGCGCAAGTGTGTCCACACCCCCCAAACTGACTTGACGAGGAATCCATTCTCGCGAACAAACACAACCCCTACACACACCTAGGAGCACCCCTTCCTGCATATCCATACAAGACCCGAGTAGGCGGGTCGAGGTCCTACGAGGTACCCACTGCTCGGAGTACCCTCCCAAAAGATGTGTCTGTCAGGTTCGGTTCTTCAACGGGGCGGGTTCGACCAGAAATGCTATGCTTACACACAAGACTACCCCTCTTCCC